GTAAATAAGAAGATTGTTTACGAATAAAAACTAATAAAAATTCCCATTCAAATACATAAGAATTGTATAGGAACCGAAATAATCTTTTATTTTCTTTTGAAAAAACGTAAATAGATTTCTTCTGAGTAATGAGAAGACTATTCAAATTATGATATTCGTGAAGAAAGAACCGCAATAAATGTAAAAAAGGAACATCTTGAATCTGAAGAATTTGAACCAAGATTTCCATATGTATGGGATGAGGTATTAGTATATCTGAGACATAATTTAAATGTGATAATTTGTTCTCTAAAAAGGGAAAAATTGAATGAATTGATCGTAAATTATGATATTTTGGTATTTCTTTTTCTTCGAAATAAGATACTAATCGCAACGAGAATGGAATTTCTACAATAATTGCAAAACTTTCTGATATCATTTGAGAATGAAAATGAGAAAAAAAAAAATTATTGTGGTTGTATCCAACGAATCGATTTTGATTAGAATCATTAACCAAAGAAATAAAAAAATTCTGTTGATAGATTCGAGTAATTAAACGTTTTACAAGTACTAAACTAGATTTATTGTCATAACCAAAAACTTCCACAGGTTCGTAAAAAATCGAACCATTTAACCCATGATTATGAGCAAGTGCATAAATATATTCCTGAAAGAGTAGCGGATATAGGAAGTGTTGTTGCCGAGATCTATCCTTTTCTAAATATCCTTGTAATTCTTCCATTGACTTACATTTTTTCTACTTGAAACAAAAACAGTAGGCATTTCTTGGGTTATCAAATTATACATAGTGCAATATGGTCAGAACAAGGTATGTATTATGTATAAAAAAATATATATACCCCGGAAACATAAAGTCCAATCAACAGATCTTTTTCCTATCCCCTTCTATCTAATGGGTTTATCCTCGTTATAATTACTAGAGGTTAAAAAATCTTTTATTTTTGCAACCCGATCGCTCTTTTGACTTTGGAACAAATTCTTTTTGTCAGTATACTGTTTCTTCTACACATTCGTTTCCAGTCTATAATAGAGAATAGTTAGGATTTTTTAAAAAAGAAAAAAAAAAAAAAGAATCAAAGGACCACTCACAGGAGAACCTTTTCCCGCATCAGGCACTAATTTTTTTTAACGTCTAATTAGATCGGGTAATTATTCAAATAAAGAATAGAAGCTCGTTGCTTTTTTTTACCAGAATTGGAGCCGTAGGGCTCTATCCATTTATTCACTAAACCCAACCGTAAATGTGAATTTTTTTTGTCTTCCTCCTAAAATAAAAACAAAATTTTGGACTGATCTGGTAAGGATCGACTCCAAATTCTACTAAAAAAAAATAGGAATCTAATAAGAAATTAAGAAATTCCATTTTCTTCTTATTATTACGACATGCTGTTTTTTCCATCCATTACCTTTCAGGATCAGTCGCGGTTTTATAGACTCTACCAATAGTCTGGACGAATTCGTTACTTCATCCAAATGTGTAAAAGATCATAGTCGCACTTAAAAGCCGAGTACTCTACCGTTGAGTTAGCAACCCAGATAAATATGATTTGTAGATACGATCGAAATAAAAAAAAGCAATTGAATTGCACTGTACAACTACGTCAAAACATTGAACTAACAAGAAATAGAAAGGAAAGATTTTATGATCAATTCTAAACACCAAAATAGCAAAATGAATGGATCGGATTAAAAAATAAAAAACAACGGATTCCCAATAGAAATATCAAAATTTACAGACCGCCCATTTTCTCAAAATTTGTGATTTTCGTTAAGAAAATACATCTTGTATATGTATAATAGTAAATCCGGCAAACCCATCATTTGACCGAAGTAAAGGAAAAACCAATTAGGGGTCGGAATAAACGGATCCGCTTATCTACGATCGAATTATATTTGTTCGATACAACATTGTCAATATGAATGGAAAACAAATTCAATTAAATTAATAATTAATTAATTATTGTATTTAAGTATTAAGTAAATCAAATAAGAATTCGTGTTGGATTGGCACAACATAAATAAGAAATTTAGATGAAAAAAAAAAAAATAAGGAAAAGGTAGAGAAAAAGTATGAATACAACAAGAAAAGAGCAAATTTTGAGTAACTAATTGCCCAAAATAGATACTAGTTACCTTTTCTTGTTTATTTATTATTATTAAAAGAAATTTTGTTTTTTTTCTTTATGAAGGTCTTTCTTTAACTTTAAAATAATTCTGCCTTCCTTAAAATATCATGAACAGTTCCTGTAGGTTGAGCACCTTTTTCAAGGAAATAACGAATGGCAGGAACATTTAAATAAGTTTGATTCTGTATCGGATCGTAAAAACCCACTTTTTGAAGATCTCTTCCTTCTCTTCGGGATCGAACATCAATTGCAACGATTCGATAGATCGCTCATTGGGATAGATGTAGATAAATAATACCCCCCCCCCCTAGAAACGTATAGGAGGCTTTCTCCTCATACGGCTCGAGAAAAAATGATTCTAATATTTCTGTATATTCTGTATATAATGGCAAATAGATCCATAAAATCATGAAGTCGACTATAATTTGAGTCGTTTTTTGTTCTTACTTACAGATACAGAAAAAAAGAAATATCATTCGTACTCATAACTCAAGTTGGGCAATTCTGAAAAAGTGCGAAGGTAACTCTTTAGACATTTCTTGAGTCGTCTCTAACCTCTTTTGTTTGTCTCGTCTCGAATCTATTTTTCTTCTTCATTATAATAAAATTAAAGAAAATTATTGAGACAATTGAAAATAGTGTTTCCTTGTTCCGGAATCCTTTCTCTTTACTTTGTAAAATCATTAGGTTTAGACATTACTTCGGTGATACTTATTCCTTTTCAAAATGGCAGCAACATACCTTTTGTTTTTTGTTATTTCTTTCTATGAATAATACGAAAGATTAATTCCCTTGTAATATAATATACTTTTCATTTTCATCGAAAAAGTTTTACCAATTTCGACAAATTTTACTTTTTTATTTTATTTCAAACTTGTTCGAATTTTAACCCTTCGATTTCAATATTGAGGATATATTTACAAAGTCGGTCTAACTTATTAATTGTTACTAACCCTAGATTCTTCCCCCCGATAAATGAATCAATACTTTTTGTTCGAGCTCCATTATGTACTATTCCTATTTACCAACCTAACACAAATTAGGTTCCTAGCAAGAACAGAACAAACTATGTCGATTCAAGAGCATCTTCATTCCTATAGAAAATGGTGGATGTAAGAATCCACAACGAATCATGTCCTTCAAGTCGCACGTTGCTTTCTACCACATCGTTTCAAACGAAGTTTTACCATAACATTCCTCTGATTAAATTTCGAACCGGTATGGAATTTATTCAATATGGAATCATGAATAGTCATTGGCTCAAATGAAACAGATTTCTAAAAAAGACGAATAAACGCGTTTACTTAAGTCTTATTTACATCTTCAACAGATTGTTCGGGATGATGAATCATAAAAAGGATCATCCCTTTTTTTTCGAACACATAAATGAAAAAGTAATTAAAAAAGAAAGGCCTTTACTTAATAGACTTAATAGAATAATAGAATAGATTTTCAATGATATTTAAAGGATCACAGATCCTTTTGACTTAACCAAGGGAAGGGGCCGCTGTTACTGAAATAGAACAATACAATAATAATACATAATATCTATTATACAGCATACAGACCAATTTTGTTTTACTTCAGATTCAAGAATCTTTCCTCCAATTCCATAAAAATGGAATATATAAATTTTCATCCATCCAATCATTACATTATATTGATTTCCAATTATTCAATTGAATAAGCTAAAATACAAAAAAAGGAAAATGGGATCTAGATCAATTTCTTTTTCCTATTTTTTCCTTAGAAGTTTTAAGACGAACGATGAAATGCAATTAATACAAAAAACTACGTAATCTTTAGTCTCTACATAAAGTGTGGGATACACCATTTATTTTCTTTAGGCTTTCCTTGGGGAATGGAATAGAAAAAAGACCTTTTTTTTTCTATTTCAATTCAGAATGCACCCCCATGTGCGAATTCCCATTTCACGGGTATGGAACACAAGGTTTCCCTAAGTAACTAACTTCAATATGAATATGAGTATGAGCATACTCTGAATGGGAATGATCCACCCCCAATTCTTTTTTTAATTAAGAATTCAAAGAAATATCTTTATTTCTACTCGTACATTGAATTCAGAACAAAGAAGGGGTTGGGTCACACATTATATATATCCAATATCCAAGCAAGATTAAACAGAAAATTGTTAAAGAGAAGAATCTTTCGTTTCTGATGGAGACGATGATCTGGGACGGAAGGATTCGAACCTCCGAATAGCGGGACCAAAACCCGTTGCCTTACCGCTTGGCCACGCCCCATTTAGATTTCTATTCGACACTAATAAAGACTAATATTGGTATTGGTCATTCGTCAATCCCAGCCCAAATACATATGAAATACATTGTTGCTAGGATTCAACACATGTAAATATAGAATCACAAAAAATTCTTGATCAAATTATTGATCATTACATAAAATTCAATTAAGATATTGTACGAAACTATAATTCCTTGTATTCTCATTTGAGAATGAAAGGAAAGATTTTTGATTTGGGAGAGTTCGAAGAAAAAGAAGGATTTTTTGACCCGCCTTTTCATTTTTCCTTCATAAAAAGAACTCAACCAAAATCCAATTTTCTAATCTACAAGAATGAAATGTTTGTTATGCTTAATATCTTTAGTTTAATCTGTATCTGTCTTAATTCCACCCTTTATTCGAGTAGTTTTTTCTTCGCTAAATTGCCCGAGGCTTATGCCTTTTTCAATCCAATCGTAGATGTTATGCCTGTCATACCTGTACTATTTCTTCTATTAGCTTTTGTTTGGCAAGCTGCTGTAAGTTTTCGATAAAATTTTGAATACTCTGCAAAATTCATGATTTATTCGAAAAAAAATTAGAAAATAAAAATGGATAAGATCAGATAAGTTTTACATTATGAACCCTCGATTCAAAAATAGAAATTCTTGTATATTGAATTGAATGACCGCGGTGATAAATTTGGATCAACTTATTTCCTCGTTCTGACATTCCAGTAAACAAGGACTTTCTAAGAACCCACAATACCCAATAACGGATATGGCCAAACATTTTTGGTAATGAAGGAATCAGAACCTTTCTTTTCTTATTACCTTATTATCTTATTACAAAGTATAAAGAAATTTGTTGAAAATTACTTTTTTTTCAAGATTCAAGAAAAGACTTCATTTTTGGGGTGTTATGCCAAAATAACGTATGTGATAAAAAATAGGCAATCTATTTCCTTTTTCTAAAAAAAATAATCTTGGAGATTGTGTAATGCTTACTCTCAAACTCTTCGTTTACACAGTAGTGATATTTTTTGTTTCTCTCTTCATCTTCGGATTCTTATCTAACGATCCGGGCCGTAATCCTGGACGTGAGGAATAAAAAATGTTGAGTTTTCTTTATTTTTTTTTATATATTCCATACATTTAACATTTCCCTATGATGAAAAAATAAAAGGATCCCATTTTTTCAAATTTGAAAGTCTGAAGTGATCAGAGGGAACGGAGAGAGAGGGATTCGAACCCTCGGTACAAATAACTCGTACAACGGATTAGCAATCTGCCGCTTTAGTCCACTCAGCCATCTCTCCCAATTCAAAATTTAAATTTTTTTTTATGTGATGTGAAGTAAAAAGATTGAAACAAAAAAAACCTCGTTTTCTTTTTTTAATTATTTATTAGTAATAATTTATTATAAGATAGGATAAAGTAACGATAATAATATAAAAATAATAGAAATAATATATTAAAAACAAATTTGAAATTATATAATTATATATTAAAATGGATAAGATATCTACGAATTTGATCAGTAATTCAATTTAGATAATGATTCGAAACAGAGATCTTATCCCCAATAGAATAGATATAGACAGAATCCCTTACTTCATTTCTTTGATTTTGTAAGAAAGGTTCATTCCCCCGGCCTGGTTAAGTACTGGCCGGGCCATTACATTATTTCTTTTTTTGTTCTGATAAATCATTTCATAGATCAAACAATTTAATTATGTATGATTTGATATCAAATCAAAAATTCTTTGTTGTTATTGAAGCAACAAAGAAAATGTCTATCCCCAGTCCTATGATAGAAGTGCCATTTCTTAGTAGTTAGTATTATTAATACTATACTAATAATAAGAATACTATTAATACTATAGAATATGAAAGAATATTTTTCACATTCTTATTAAGTATTAAGTATATAAATATAAGTATTTTTTTCTCAATTTACTTAATTACTAACCGGAAAAGAACACATACATATAACAATTAATATTAAACAATATTAAAAATTAAACACACATATGTTATAACATATATAACATAACTCATTTACTTGTTCAAGGGACAAGCTTTATTTTATTTGAACATTTGAAATCCAATTGATCCGATTGATCCGAATTCAAATTCATAGGATCTGGCAGTTGAAGGGGAAGTTGAAAACGAAAAAAGAAATGCGGAATTCATCATTTTTATGTTATGGTCCAGCTTTAATAAATCCCTGGATTCGGAATGTCAGTTCAGTAATGACTTCCAGCAAATGAAAAGGATGACTTTTCATTTTATTTTTATTTAATTTAATTATATTAATTATATTTAATTAATTATATATATATATATAATTAATTAATATAAATTATATTATGAATTAGGATCAAGTATGATCAAGTCAAGTTTTATTTAAATAAGCTGCTTTATATTCTTCGCCTATTTTTTTCAAGTACCTCCAGCGGGACGAAGTGCCAACACTAGAATTGTCATGAGTCTGATGCTATCTTAATTGTATCTCATTCCTTTGCTCATTCCTTTGTTCGGCAAAAGGTTCATTCATATATAATAATGGAGATATGTAGCGGGTATAGTTTAGTGGTAAAAGTGCGATTCGTTCGATTAATAACTTAAATAGTTAAGGGATCTTTCGGTTTTTTCATATTCCGATCAAGATCAAAAAAAAACTTTATTTCTTAAATTTAAAAGGTTTAATCCTTTTTCCCTCAATAGCATATTTGAGGAAGACTATACATTCTCACGATTTATATCCAAGGGTCAATTCCAAATTGAATACAAAATGGGATTATGGAATCGCGAAGCATAATTTTTTTTATTTCAATTGGATCAAATCTTCCAATTGAATGAGTATGAGTAAAGGATCTATGGATGAAGATACAAAACAAAAGTGTATTTCCAATCGTAACTAGATCTTCCATTTTTGTGTTGTAAAGGGAAGATTGAAGCCAAATAGCTAGAAAACGACGGTTTTGGTTTACTAGAACCGTCAGCATATTTATTGTTTTAGCTCGGTGGAAACCAAATTCTTTTCCTCAGGATCCCTCGAATGGAAATATGGAACGAAGTAACTAGATTAGGCAGATTTGGTATAATCCCCTCCTCTAGAAGGATCATCT